ATTTATATATACCCGGAATTGCTGTTATAATTGAAATTGCGAAGGATTTTTTTTCAATAAAAAAACCAATACTGATTGTATCAATTTTTATTTTCTTATATCATTAAGGAAACGCAATTTGAGATTCAAATTTACGAATCATTCATGAATTATATAATAGTTAACGGTTCCAGTTTGTGCTGAATTTTTTCTTTTATGACTGAAAAATCAAAATTTTGTTTTTCACTAGAAAAGTAAGGGAAATTTTTAGAGATTGTATGGTTTTAAGATACTATAGAATCAATCGAAGGGATGGATCCAACTCAAACAAAAAAGAAAGATTTCTTTTAGAAAAGGAATTAAGGAAAACGGGATTAAGATTCAAAATACAAGTACAATAAATAAGAAGACAAAAGGATAATTTTTTGATAGATTTTGATTTGGTATCGTTTTGGCGGCATGGCCGAGCGGTAAGGCGGGGGACTGCAAATCCTTTTTCCCCAGTTCAAATCCGGGTGTCGCCTAATCACCAAAAGAATTGACATACCTTCTTCTGTTTTGCTGATAGAATTTGGGAAATTTTTCCGGCGGAAGCAAACGGAAGAAACTGATAAATCGTGATAGTCCTTCCATTACTAACGGAGTGTCTACGGGCCGGGTTTTGAATTAGATTGGATAGCAGGACGGAAATCAAATTCCGTTTTTAGTTGCGGAAAGGCCAGAAGATACTTTGTATACATATTCATCAAAGTCTTTGAGTACTCCGGCATTCAATCAATATTAATTCGATTGAATGAGTAATTGGCTTTTACTTAATATACCTTTTATACCTTATATACTTATTATACCTTTTTTCTTTTTTCGTTAACCCCTAGTCAAGAACAGAACATAATAGGGCGTCCTCCGATTGTTTCATAGAGACAATAAGGGACGGTAAGGATTAGATCAAAACAAAATGGGAAAGAAATAGGGTATGGGTTGGGTAGTGATCTACCTTTCTTCTATTTTTTTAGACTTTTTACTTAACTTAATGAAGGACAACAAAAGAAAGAATAGATTTTTAGTATTTCTACATAATTTTTAGTATTTCTACATATTAGTAGCATTTCTTTGATACTTCCAAGGGGGTCTCCGCATATTTTGCTTGTGCTTAATCTTTTCTGATTATACTAGAAATCTTATAAGACCCCTTATAAGTTAGAGTTGGATTTATTGGATTGTTTCATCAACGACGTTAGGTCAGAATTTTTGACTCTGCGCCAGTGATTCCACTATTATTTATTAGTGAACAATAATTCAAGAATTCCTTCATAGATAGGGGACATAATTCACATGGATATAGTAAATCTCGCTTGGGCTGCTTTAATGGTAGTCTTTACATTTTCCCTTTCACTCGTCGTATGGGGAAGAAGTGGACTCTAGAAGTACTACTAATTGTAATTGAGTTTAGGAATTAAACTGTATCAATTTTTTTTTATAAATCGTTCAGTTCTGAAAAGCTTTTTTTAGTTGAAATTTCATTATTTCAACACTATTTCAATTTAAAATTCCATTTTTAAATTGAAATAGAAATAAAAAAATATCTGCATTTCAAAATTCTCTTGGGTTTTAGTGTAGTAATATAGTTTATGAATAATATATATGAAGAATACTCTTTCAATCAAACAAATATTTCAATTATTTCCGTGTTTGTATTTCGAAAGTAAAAAGAATACAAAGTAAAAGAAATACAAATGGTAGTAAATTTATTCCAACTGAATTCTTGATCAATTTTCTATTTCGATGAACCGACTCTTACTAAAATTAGATATGGACCGTGAGGAAGAGTTGCACTTTTTTTATTTTACTTTTTTGTTTCCCTTTATTCAAAGGGAAAATAGTTCTGTTATTACATTACGTAGATACACATTTTCTATCGGAAACAACACAGACATAGTAGTTCTCTAACGAGAGATACTACACAGACTAAAATATTGTCTTGGGCGAGTCACATATTGCGCACTTCCCGTTTGTTTTAATATTTTGGAAATTTTCTTTATGTTGTACTTGTTTTATTGAACTCACTGTTCAAACGTTAAAAGAGGTTTACTAATCCTTTCCCCCCTTTTTTTGAAATCCGAAGAAGTTTCCATAGATCATATGTCAACTGATCGATCAATGACTTCTTCGTCGGAATGCTAATAAAAAGATTACTTTATTTTCTTTTATTATACCCATCGAAGAGGCCCTTGATTCTTTTGATCGGGATTCATATTGAAAATAATCAGCAATCCAGGAATTAGAACCGTACGAGTCACTTTTCAATTATTTCAAATTGATTGAAATCAACACAAATTAAATACAAGACAGATGGATAAAGCAAAGAAATAGAATTGGGGGGGCACTATATACATTATATATAATATGTAATTGATATCGATATATACCAATATATAGGAATATGACGATACTATTGTAGATTGATCTCTATTAAATTAACCGGGATTACAATACACCTTATATACACTACAATAACAATAGTAGATAGTATGGTAGAAAGATTCAGATATTTCTTTCTACCATACTATCGTATTTCATAGAATACGGCTAATTCTAGTCTGCCCATTTCATTTAAGACGCGAAATTTGAATCCCTTTCTTCTCTTCAATTATTGATAAGAACTAAAAAGTCAAGTTTAATTCAAATTAATCACCTTGGCTGACTGTTTTTACGTATATTATAAGTAAAAAAGCGGTAGGAACTAGAATAAACAGTGCAGTAGCAATAAATGCGAGAATATTTACTTCCATAATCTCATTGTTTCATTTTTCTTTAATTCGCAATAACTCGGGAGTTAATCCCATAGAGATAATAAATCTTTCGCTTGTAAATTCAATGGGATGAATTACATCTTGATGATATCGAATCGGATCAATATCATGAATAACAATATCTGCACTATCAAATCAACTCATCGTCAAGAATTGAATAGTATAACATAGGAAGATCTTTTATCCATACCGAACTCCAAATTTTATTCCTGATCCAACCAATAATAATAATTCCTTTTTTTTTTTTTAGCATTCTTTTTTATTCTTTCTTTTCTATCACCTACCGCCCTCTTTGTACAACCATCTGATGAAGTATCATTGAACCGCCCTTACACTTAACATTGATTCTAAACAACCCCCAACAAACAATAGAAGCTAAATAAAAAAAAAGGAAGAAGTTCGAAACTTATTTTTTTACTGATCTAATCTAATCTTCTTGGAAAACAAAAGAAGGATGATAAAGACGAGTACAAGTTTCGGTATAAAAAAATCTAATATTCCATCAAATTAACTATTTTATTTATTTTTTTATTTATTTTTAGCTAAAAATTTCAAAAGTTTGTTCTTTCAAGGAAACCCCTTAATAAAAAAATTGCACCTCCCCTAATAAAAAAGCGATCCCTGAAAGTATTCTATTACAATAACTATGTTAAAGTTATTTTATATCGTGCAAATTCCATTTATATATGTACTTCCGGGAAACATACAGTACTCTACTCTATTCGACAGATCAGGAGTAATCGAAAAAGCCATACCCAGTACAGTATGGTATCTCTTGGAATCCTGAATCTGATGCTATCAATAATTGTCCTAATCTACATATGTCTATCTCCCATCAATCGAATCAGTACTAGTCAAAGAAATGGAAATTCCCCCATTGCTGATAAATGTGAAATAAAAAAGAAAAAAAAATAAAGAAGAGGGATTGCCGTTGGGAATGAAATTCTACTTACTTTCTTTCACAAAAAATCTTTCACAAAAAATAGAGAGCGGAATTGATATATTTTTTTATTGGATCCGTCGGGACTGACGGGGCTCGAACCCGCAGCTTCCGCCTTGACAGGGCGGTGCTCTGACCAATTGAACTACAATCCCAAGTAAATACCATAATAAAATAAAGTATTATGTATACATATTTTTATGATTTTATTCTAACCCTTTCAATTTAGAATTTCGATTCAAATTGGCGTGTTGTAACAGAGCCATGAGTGATATATTGATACCCATATGGGTATGCGCTTTAATGAGAACGACCTGGATTACTAGTAATCCTTTCGTTATTGCCAAATAAAAGGGATAATTACTCTTTCAATGAAAAAGGGTTTTTTCTTTACCCCTTTCCTTAGATTTTCTTTTATACTTACAGATCCTAATTTATTTGTTGGAAAAATAGAGTAAATAAATAGTGCTATAGATATATCAGAGAAGAAAAAATCTCTTCCGTATTGGGGGATCGGGCATTTCTGGAGAGCACAAAATGGGTTATATGATACCATTTCGTGGTAGATCGGCGAATTTTTGGGCCGAGCTGGATTTGAACCAGCGTAGACATATTGCCAACGAATTTACAGTCCGTCCCCATTAACCGCTCGGGCATCGACCCAGGAAGAATAAATTCCAGGCTTATTGATAATCCATGATCAACTTCCTTTCGTAGTACCCTACCCCCAGGGGAAGTCGAATCCCCGCTGCCTCCTTGAAAGAGAGATGTCCTGAACCACTAGACGATGGGGGCATACCATACTTGCAGGATCGCCATCATACTATGCTCATAGTATGAACAGTTTTTTTAAATTGTCAATAGAATGGAATGGTATGACTCGATACGGAGGATCTTTCCATCTTTCACGATTCTATAGCATTTTTTTCCGCCAATATTTTAGTTCATAATTTAGTTCCGAGACTGCGCCAAATTTCTTTATCAATCATTCAATGAAATATGTTGGATCTCTGTTAAATTAGCGGGTACATGTATGAATCAAATGAATTTCGTTATGATGTCAATTAGGATCGGAAACAATTCATTGTATTGCTATTTATCAAATCCAATATCAATAAACCGTTTTATTTTACCTATATTCACTAGTATATCCTCCCCTAGAATTTTATTTACCGGACAAGTCAAATTTTTCATTTCGGAACGAACTGTTATACGTATAAGATATAGTCTTATATGTACATATATTATAATAAGTATATATACTAAACTCA